TTTCACCTTCAATCATAAATAAAATTTCGTTAGAAAATTTAATAGAGACAATGGAAATTAATAAGATTCATAGTCTCCTTCTTCCTGATACTGATTACCAAGAGGTTGAACAGAAAATAGACCGATTTGATAAAAAAACTTTTTCAACGGAAAATCGTCATTTATTTACTTTAATCAGTAAATTTGATAGAGAATCGGAATCGAGTTTAAATTGGAAGGGCCTCTCTTTATTTTCAGAAAAAGAACAAGGAAGGATTGGTTCAGAAAAAAGAGCCAAATTTTACAAATTTTTATTGAATACAATTCTAACTAGCCCTAATGGTCAAAAAACAAAACAAAAATTTGTAATAAAAGAAATCAGTAAAAAAGTCCCTAGATGGTCATACAAACTTATTACCGAATTGGAATTCCTGTCGGGCGCAGCTCATGAAGGCCTACCGTTGGATTATCATATACGTTCAAGAAAAAGGGATCGTGTAATAATTTATAGGCCTACTAAACGTAGTCGTAAAGCAAGTGTCAAAAACTGGATCTCTATTAAAGACTATTCGGAAGAATCAGATTTTCGTCGAGAATTCATCAAAGGTTCTATGCGTGTTCAAAGGCGTAAAACTTTTATTTCGAAATTGTTTCAATCAAATGTGCATTCCCCCCTTTTTTTGGACAGAATAAAAAAATACCCCCTTTTTTCTTTTAATATCCCTGACCAGATGAAATTTTTTTTTATAAATTGGATGGGTAAAGGAGCAGAATTTAAAGATTATACAGAGGAACAAAAAAAAAGACAAAAGGAAGAAGAAGAGAACAAAATAAAGGAAAAAATGTGGATAAAAATCGCGGAAGCCTGGGATTTTGTTCCATATCCACAAGCAACAAGAAGTTTAATTTTAATAATTCAATCTATTTTTAGAAAATATATTTTATTACCTTCATTGATAATAGTTAAAAATATTGGGCGTATTTTATTATCTCAACCCCCTGAGTGGGCTGAGGACTTCGATGAGTGGAATAGAGAAAAGCATATTATATGTACCTATAACGGTGTTCAAGTATCAGAACTCGAACTTCCCAGAAATTGGTTTAAAGATGGTATTCAGATAAAAATAGTATTTCCTTTTTATTTGAAACCTTGGCACAGATCCAAAATTAGGCCCTCTTTTTCTTCTTATAAAGATCTAAAGAAAGAACAACAAAAGTTTTCTTTTTTAACGGCTTGGGGAACGCAAACTACCCTTCCCTTTGGTTCTGTCCCCCCCAAACCTTCCTTTTTTAAGCCTATTTTTAAAGAACTTAAAAAAAAAATTCGAAAAACGAAAAATAATCATTTTCGAGTTCTAAGCGTTTTAAAAGAACGAACAAAAAATTTTCTACAAGATTCAAAAGAACCAAAAAGAGTGGTTATCAAAAACGTTTTATTTCTGTTTATAAAAAAAATAAAAAAAGAACTCTTAAAAGTACATCGAACTCGATTATTTATATCGAGAAAGGTGTATGAATCCGGCGAAACTAACCAAAAAAAAGATTCTATAATTAGGAATCAGATAATTCACGACTCGTTTAGAAAAATTAAATCTACAGATAATACAAATTATTCACTGAGAGAAAAAAAAATTAAAAATCTGGCTGATAGAACAAGCACAATCAGAAAGAAAACAAAGAGTCTTACAAAAGAAAAAAACAGCAACGCCAAGAAAAGAAGTAGTCCTAACAAAACAAGTTATAATGGAAAAGAAAAATCACCAAAAATTTTTTGGATAATATTAAAAATAAAAAAAAGAAGCAATCGAATAATCTATAAATTAGATTTGTTTATAAAAATTTTCATTAAAAGAATATACATCGATATCTTTCTATGTATCATTCATATTGCCAGAATTCCTACACAACTAGTTCTTGAATCAAGAAATTTTTGTTTTGATAAATACATTTACAATAATAAAACAAATCAAGAAATAAAAAACAAAAAAGAAATTAACTTTATTTCGACTCTAAAAAGTGAACTTTACAATATTAAGAATAGTAAGAGGAATTCACATCTTTTTTTTGACTTATCCTCTTTATCACAAGCATATGTATTTTACAAATTATCACAAACCCAAGTTATTAATTTGTATAAGTTAAGATCTATTTTTGAGTATCATGGAACTCCCGTTTTTCTTAAGACTGCAATAAAAAATTATTTTGTAACACAAGGAATATTTCATTCCGAATTAAGACATACAAAACTTTCAAGTTCTGAAACGAATCAATGGAAAAACTGGTTAAGAGGTCATTATCAATACAATTTATCTCAGATTAGATGGTTTGAATTAATACCACAAAAATGGCGAACTACAATAAATGAAGGTGGTATTACCCAAAATAAAGATTTAACAAAAAGGAATTCGTATGAAAAAGATCGATTACTTTATCACAAAAAACAAAAGGATTTTAAAGTATATCCATTACCAAACCAAAAAGATAATTTTCCAAAATACTATATATATAATCTTTTATCATATAAATCTATTAATTCTGAAATTAAGAAGTCCTCATATATTATTTATGGATCACCATCAGATTTAAATAACAACCAAAAAATTACTTTTAATTACAACAATTATAAACAAAATTTATTTGAAAGCCTGGAGGAAATTCCTATCAATCATTATCTAGAAAAGGGCGATATTATGTATATGCAAAAAAATACAGATAGAAAATATTTTGATTGGACAATTCTCAATTTTTTTATAAGACAAAAAACAGATATTGAGGCCTGGACCAAAATGGATTATAGCAATAATATAAATACTAAGCTTGGAAGTAAGAATTACCAAAAAATTGAGAAAATGGATAAAAACGATATTTTTTATCTGATGATTCATCAAGATTTAGAAATAAATCCAATCAATGACAAGAAACTCTTTTTTAATTGGATGGAAATGAATGAAGAAATCCTAAACCCAATATCGACAAATCTGAAACTTACGTTCTTCCCAGAATTTGTGCCACTTTATAATGTATACAAAATAAAACCATGGATTATACCAAGCAAATTACTTCTTTTAAATTTAAATAAAAAGAAAAACATCAATGAAAAGAAAAAATTCCATTTTTTTAGACCATCGAATGAAAAAATATATTCTGAATTAATGAATCGAAATCAAGAAGAAAAAGAACCCGCGGGCCGAAGAGGCCTTGGATCATATTCACAAAACCAAGATAAAATGAAAAAACAATATAAAATACGGAATAAGATGAGACCAGAAATGATTTTCTTACGGAAACACTATTTGCTTTTTCAATGGATAATAGACGATGGTTTAATTCCGAATTTAACTGAAAGAATGATCAATAATATCAAGATATATTGTTACTTGCTTGGACTGATAAATCCAAGAGATACTACTATATCGTCTATTCAAAGTAAAGAAATAAATCTGGATATAATGGTGATTCGAAAAAAATTGACTCCTATAGAATTGAATAAAAAGGGGATGTTTTTTATCGATCCCATTCGTTTGTCTGTAAAAAACGACGGATACTTTATTATATATCAAACCGTAGGTATATCGTTGGTTCATAAAAATAAGTACCAAACTCCTCAAAGATATCGAGAACAAAGATATATCAATAAAAATAAATTGTATGAATCTATCCCAAGATATCAAATAATAATTCGAAAGAGAGACAAAAAACATTATGATTTTATCGTTCCTGAAAAGATTTTATCATCTAGACGTCGTAGAGAATTGAGAATTCTAATTTCTTTCAACTCAAAGAATATAAATAGTGTGGATAAAAATCGAGTATTTTGTAACAAAAAGAACATAAAAAACAGGAATCCTTTTTTGGATCAAAAAAAGCATCTTGATAGAGATAAAAACGAATTAATTAAATTAAAGTTATTTCTTTGGCCTAATTATCGATTAGAAGACTTAGCTTGTATGAATAGATATTGGTTTAATACCAATAATGGAAGCCGTTTTAGTTTGTTAAGAATATATCCACAATTAAAAATTGGTTGATGGTACATTTTTCCTATATATTCTGTACCATATAGAAAAGCAAACAGATGCACGTATGCCCTGTCTTACGTCCCAGTCTAATATTAGTATTAGATATTTTTTATTTAATACTTTAATACTAAATCAATGACGTTTTGGATAAAATCTATAAAATAAACGAATATATGGTATATTGAATATTCCGAATTTTCGGTCTAAATTATTTGACGTTGTAAGTGTAAAAACGTACCATCTACTTTGTCCAACTAAAATTAAAATTCTTGTGTATACTAATTATTACTACATTAAAATGACTAATATTATTATTACTGATCAAATAAAATATTTTATAGATAAATTAAAGGGTAGAAGGAGCTTTTTTTATGATAAAAAATCCATTCAGTGCAATTATTTTGAAAGAGGAAAACGAAGACAACAAGGGGTCTGTTGAATTTCAAGTAGTGAGTTTCACCAATAGGATACGGAGACTTACTTCACATTTGGAATTGCACAAAAAAGACTATTTATCTCAGAGAGGTCTGCGTAAAATTCTAGGAAAACGTCAACGGCTGCTCGCTTATTTGTCAAAAAAAAATAGAGTACGTTATAAAGAATTAATCGGACAGTTGGAGATTCGAGAAACAAAAAATCATTAATTTTAAGAGTCGTTTTGAATTTTCGCTTAAATTTTGATGAACCTCTTTTCGCTTTCAGCAATTCATGGAAGAATGAATCGGGAAAAAACCTATGACTGCACCAGCTACACGAAATGACCTTATGATAGTCAATATGGGCCCTCAGCACCCATCAATGCACGGTGTTCTTCGACTCATTGTTACTCTAGATGGTGAAGATGTTATTGACTGTGAACCGATATTGGGTTATTTACATAGAGGAATGGAAAAAATTGCGGAAAACCGAACAATTATACAATATTTACCTTATGTAACACGTTGGGATTATTTAGCTACTATGTTCACTGAAGCAATAACTGTAAATGCACCAGAGCAGTTAGGCAATATTCAAGTGCCTAAAAGGGCCAGCTATATCAGAGTCATTATGTTAGAGTTAAGTCGTATAGCTTCGCATTTGTTATGGCTTGGCCCTTTTATGGCAGATATTGGCGCACAGACCCCCTTCTTCTATATTTTTCGAGAAAGAGAATTGATATATGACCTATTTGAAGCTGCTACCGGTATGCGAATGATGCATAATTTTTTTCGTATTGGAGGAGTCGCTGCTGATTTACCTTATGGATGGGTAGATAAATGTTTGGATTTTTGTGATTATTTTTTAACAAGAGTTACTGAATATCAAAGGCTTATTACACGGAATCCTATTTTTTTAGAGCGAGTTGAGGGAGTAGGCATTATTGGCGGAGAGGAGGCAATAAATTGGGGTTTATCGGGACCAATGCTACGAGCTTCCGGAATACAATGGGATCTTCGAAAGGTTGATCATTATGAGTCTTACGATGAATTTGATTGGGGAGTTCAATGGCAAAAGGAGGGGGATTCATTAGCTCGTTATTTAGTACGAATCGGTGAAATGACAGAATCAATAAAAATTATTCAACAGGCTTTAGAAGGAATTCCGGGGGGGCCCTATGAGAATTTAGAAATCCGGCGCTTTGATAAAGTATGGGATCCCGAATGGAATGATTTTGACTATCGATTTATCAGTAAAAAACCTTCTCCTACTTTTGAATTGTCAAAACAAGAACTTTATGTGAGAGTGGAAGCCCCAAAAGGAGAATTAGGAATTTTTCTGATAGGAGATAAGGGTGTTTTTCCTTGGAGATGGAAAATCCGACCACCGGGTTTTATCAATTTGCAAATCCTTCCTCAATTAGTTAAAAGAATGAAATTGGCTGATATTATGACAATACTAGGTAGCATAGATATCATTATGGGAGAAGTTGATCGTTAAAATGATAATAGATACAACAGAAGTACAAGCTATCAATTCTTTTTTTAGATTGGAATCCTTAAAAGAGGTATATGAGACCATATGGATGCTTGTGCCTATTTTTACTCCTGTATTAGGAATCACAATAGGTGTACTAGTAATTGTTTGGTTAGAAAGAGAAATATCCGCGGGGATACAACAACGTATTGGACCTGAATACGCCGGGCCTTTGGGAATTCTTCAAGCTTTAGCAGATGGTACAAAATTACTTTTCAAAGAGAATCTTCTTCCATCCAGAGGAGATACTCGTTTATTCAGTATCGGACCATCCATAGCAGTCACATCAATTTTACTAAGTTCTTTAGTAATTCCTTTTGGATATCGCCTTGTTCTAGCCGATTTAAGTATTGGTGTTTTTTTATGGATTGCCATTTCAAGTATTGCTCCCGTGGGCCTTCTTATGTCAGGTTATGGATCAAATAATAAATATTCCTTTTTAGGTGGTTTACGGGCTGCTGCTCAATCAATTAGTTATGAAATACCATTAACTCTATGTGTGTTATCAATATCTCTACGTGTGATTCGTTAAGACATAAAATTTCCTCTATGTCTTTTCTTTCTAGGAAGGAAATTTCATGAGTTGAATATATATTTTTATTTTTTATTCATCATTCAGGTTGATGAACTAAACCAGATAGTTATATGAGTGAAAAAAACAGTTTCTTACTTTGCAGTAAAAAGATTAAGTCTCATTTCCTATGTACAAGTGTTAAGTGAAAATAAACATAAGCATTATATACTATTTACCCCAAGATTGAGTGATTAATCATCATGACTTGAAGCGGGTTCAAAAGGAGCAACTATCTAGGGATTTTACTAGCTATTAACAGACATGTATTACCCTAATGAGCGGGGTTCCTTTTGACCAAAAAGAGTGGATAGTTAGGAACACCAAGGTACACAAAGGATTCGTAATAGAGATTATGTAAGTTATTCAACAGGATTTTTCTGTTCATACTGCATAGCATAAAAGGGATTCTAATTGGGGCTTTATGTTGGTAGAAATTATGAAGGAGTACTCCCCACGATTCCGATCCAGAGTATTTTCCTATCCACCGATTAAGTAAATAACTATCAAGAACGAAGTAATCCTTTACTTAAAATACCTTTTTATGAGAAAGGAGAATAGGAACAAAAAAATAAACTCGAAAGAATTAAATTGCACTACAAAAAAGATCTTTTTTAGAGAGATAGAATTCTTGTAATGTTTCGTGAACTAATGCAATGTATAGTTTTTTTCGTAATCAAAAATGCTAGGTTGAAATATTTATTGAGATTTATACAAAAAACTTTTTATTTAAAGGTTAAGTTATTACTCAACAATTTAAATTTTTAAAAGATAAGATCAATTCAGAAGCACTTTATAATAAAAAATAATATATAGCAGACAGAATTTCATTGTCTAATTGGGGACCTTGTGATAGATTTTGATTCTATCCTACAAAACATATCAAGATAAAAAATAGCAAACGGGTCTTAGATTTATTTGTGACCTTTGAGGAGCCGTATGAGGTGAAAATCTCATGTACGGTTCTGTAATAGCGTT